AAAATAAATTTGAAATAATGTATAATCGTAAATTTTATGCATATTGGGTTACAAGTCCAGTTCTCGAGGTTTTCCTGTTTCCGGGGGGTTTTCAGGAGTTATAGCGGTCTCAGGAGGATTGGGGGGTAGGGGGGTTTACGCGCAAAAAGTCGGAGGGGGGCACCAATAGTAGTAGTCTTAAAGGAAATCTCATATATGCTCTTGAAATAGATATATGCAATTCATGTGTTATGACTATTAAGCATTAACATTCTTTTGTGGTAGCAAGGAATGTTCGACCGTGCTAGTTAATCCACAATCCACTCTGGGGGGTTGGGGAAAGGAAAAAGAGAAAAAAAGAACCAGCTGCCCCTAAGAAAGAACGCTCGGCATGGTGGGAAATTTGGAAATATGTACCCCACCATTTAGAGATGAACAAAAGAGCAAGTTTAGAGCTTTAAGATATTAAATGGACCTGAAGCTAGGGAGAGATGCCAGGAAAAATGCACGAAGTGATAGATCTTCTAATACTTGCCCCTCACCTTCATTGGGACGTGTATCATTTAAATACACGCTAGCGGGTGATTTAATGGACCTTGCGGGAAAAAGATAGGGCGATAAATAACATGTCACTAAATAAATAAATTTGGTTTAAGATCGATTATGTCTTAGATAATGATGAATAATTATTTCCTGTATGGTTAATATAAATCTATGGTGATTATACATATATGTGTATATTGAGTCAAGTACATATATGGTAGGGGTTCATCAGAGGATAGTTAAATTTTATAATTCTGGCTTTGGGAGCCTGAGATGGGAGTTAGAATCTCCTTCCTCTGAAATCTTATGTTTGGGGCAGGGCTTGGGGGTTAAAGGAGTATGAACGGGTTAAATAGGCATATAAGTGTAGGGATTTAGCAGAGGATAGTTAAATTTTATAATTCTGGCTTTGGGAGCCTGAGATGGGAGTTAGAATCTCCTTCCTCTGAAATCTTATGTTTGGGGCAGGGCTTGGGGGTTAAAAATGTGGGAAAGCACTAGGGAGGAATTTAGCCTCCGACCTCTAGCTTACAAGGCTAGTGCTCTAAATTACTGAGCTACTAGGGCAGTTTCATTTAAGAATCTTATTCTCCATTATTCCTGCGAGGGGGAATAGGATTAAAAACAAGGAAAAATATAATACAGAGGCCAATTGTCCAATAAGAACAAAGGGGTGTTCTACGGGTATTCCTCCAATTCATGTCAAAATTAGTATATCTGCAACGAGTGTTCAGAATAGAAATTGTGTTAAGGGACGGAATGTTAGGCCTTGTTGTTTAGAGGTGTGGAGGAAGGGTACAACCATTAGAACAAGAATAGAAAATAGTAGTGCAAGAACACCTCCTAGTTTGTTAGGGATAGATCGGAGAATCGCGTAGGCAAACAGAAAATATCACTCGGGTTTAATATGAGGGGGTGTAACGAGAGGATTTGCTGGGATGAAATTGTCTGGGTCTCCGAGGAGGTTGGGTGCAAAGAGGGCTAATATACTTAGGGCGAAGAGAAGTGTAGCAAATCCTAAGAAGTCCTTATAAATAAAGTAGGGGTGGAAAGAAATTTTATCTGCGTCTGAGTTAATTCCTGTCGGGTTATTTGAGCCAGTTTCGTGTAGAAAGAGAAAGTGTAGTATTACAAAGGCAGCTACTACGAAAGGTAAGAGAAAGTGGAAGGCAAAAAATCGAGTAAGTGTGGCGTTATCTACTGAAAAGCCGCCTCAAATTCATTGAACTAAAGTGGTTCCGACGTAGGGTACTGCAGACATAAGATTTGTAATTACGGTAGCTCCTCAGAATGATATTTGTCCTCAGGGTAATACATAGCCTACGAAAGCGGTTATTATTACTAAGAGGAAGAGAACTACACCAATATTTCATGTTTCTATGAGTAAGTATGAGCCGTAGTATAGTCCTCGTGCAATATGAAGGTAAAGGCAGATGAAGAAGAAGGAGGCACCGTTAGCATGAATATTGCGAATTAGTCAGCCATAGTTGACATCTCGGCAAATGTGGATAACAGAGGAGAAAGCTGTCTCGATATCGGCAGTATAGTGTATTGCAAGGAATAGGCCTGTTAAAATCTGAGTTACTAAGCAAAGACCTAGAAGAGAGCCAAAGTTTCATCAGACGGAAATGTTAGAGGGAGCAGGAAGATCTACTAATGCGTCGTTGGCAATTTTTAGGAGGGGATGTGTCTTTCGGAGGTTAGTCATGAGCGGGGGGGGGGTAGGACGTAATTGTATTGTTCTTATAGTTGAATGACAACAGTGGCTTTTCGAGCCACTAGTCCTGATTAGAGTTCGGGTGAGAATTATGGTATATATCATGTCAATTGTTTTAATGGGGGTAATTCTTGGTGTAATTTCAGTAGCTTCAAATCCTTCTCCTTATTTTGCTGCTCTAGGCCTTGTCTTTGTGGCAGGCTTAGGTTGTGTTGTATTAATGGGGCACGGGGGGTCTTTTTTATCGCTTGTACTTTTTTTAATTTATTTGGGAGGGATGCTTGTTGTATTTGCTTATTGTTCGGCTTTAGCCGCGGAACCTTATCCTGAGGCGTGGGGAGGATGATCAGTACTAGGATTTGTCTTAGGTTATGTGGCGTTAGTGCTTGTAGGGGTATTTTGATTCCTAGGGGGATGATATGAGGGGGCATGAGTAACTGTGGATGACTTAATTGATTATTCAGTTGTTGCTGGTGATACAGGGGGAGTTGCTTTAATATACTCTTCGGGAGGGGAATTGCTTTTAGTAGGTGCGTCAGTTCTTTTACTTACTCTCCTTCTAGTTTTAGAACTTACCCGGGGGGTGTCTCGAGGGGCTCTTCGATCTGTAAGGTGTTTTGGTGGGTGTCTCAAGGGTAACTTTATAAAGTGGTTTGATTAGCCTAGTTAAGGTGTAGAAAATGGTGGGTCAGTATTGTTTTACGAGAAACTTAGTGTAAAGTTTCTTAGGATTAATGTCTTTATAGTTAACTATGAGGGGGTTCAAAGATTATATTTGTGAATGGCAGTGATAGGGGATAAAAACTTACAGTGTAAACACTGAGGTGTTTTATTTAATCGTGTTGTTTCGTAGAAACAGTGAGGGACTAAGTTCTGGATGTGTTGAGGGGACAGGAAGTAAATATTTTTATTAAATGTCCTAGTAAATGGGTTAGGGGTATAAATTACTGACCACTCAACATGATAGTCATTAACAGCAAGGTAACTAAAAATAATGTTAAATAAACTTTAATTTGTCCTCGTTGAATGTTACTTACTAGAGATGCTAGTCGTAGAGAGGTGTGGGCAATTGCTTTTGGCCCTGTTTTCTCTAGTCATGTTTGATCTACTATTTGGCTGGCAATTTTTTGACCGAGGGTAAGGCCGAGTTCTGGGGTTTTACGGTGAATAATTGTTGGGATATATCCTAAGGAGTTAGAGAACTGGTGAGGAGCCCGTTTAGATGGAAAATCTAAATTTTTTGTAGTATTCACTAGTACTAGGGCAAGTATCAAGCTAAGTAGGGTAATAACTAGGGCTGCCAGTTTAAGAGAGGTGGGTATTGTCATAATAGGAGGGTCTCAGGAGACCGCAGACATAGAGATAAAGGTACCCACAGTAATGCTTCCTAAGCATAATCGCATCAATGGGTTTATGACGGTGGGGTTATATTCATTAGAAAATGAGAAGACTGGAAATCGGGGTTGGCCTATTGTGACAGAAAAAATTAATCGCAGGCTATAGACAGCCGTGAAAGATGTGGCAATAAGTGTGAAAATAAGGGCACAGGCGTTGAGGTGAGATGTGTTTAGGGCTTCGATGATGGCATCTTTAGAGTAAAAGCCAGCTAGGAAAGGTATTCCTGTGAGGGCTATACACCCAACAATAAAACATGCTGATGTATCAGGAGCGAGATGGTGAAGGCCACCTATTTTTCGAATATCTTGTTCATTATTTAGTATATGAATATAGGATCCTGCGCATATAAATAGCATTGCTTTAAAGAAGGCATGGGTAGAAATATGAAGAAATGCTAGTTGGGGTTGATTTAACCCGATTGCTACCATTATTAGTCCCAGTTGACTAGAGGTTGAAAAAGCAATAATCTTTTTGATGTCATTTTGGGTGAGGGCACAGGTAGCTGCAAATAGTGCAGTTAAAGCGCCCAAACATAGGCATAGGGTTAGGGCTTGGGGATTATTTTCGATAAGGGGATTAAGTCGAATTAATAGAAAAACACCTGCAACAACCATTGTACTAGAGTGAAGGAGGGCGGATACGGGGGTTGGGCCTTCTATGGCAGCAGGGAGTCAGGGGTGAAGCCCAAACTGTGCGGATTTACCAGTGGCGGCAAGAATAATACCTAAAATAGGGAAGGTTAATGTTAGGCTATCGGCTAAAGTAATGATGTGTTGAATATTTCAACTATTAACATTTGTAGCGAGTCAGGCTATGGCTATAATTAGTCCGATATCGCCGACCCGATTATATAGAACAGCTTGTATAGCGGCCGTGTTTGCGTCTGCTCGTCCATGTCATCAGCCAATGAGAAGAAAGGATATTATGCCTATACCTTCTCAACCAATAAATAGTTGAAAGAGGTTGTTAGCAGTGAGGAAGACTAGTATTATTAGAAGGAACGTTAGTAAATATTTAAAAAATCGATTAATAAGGGGGTCTTCTTGTATATACCAGAGGGCAAATTCTAGAATGGATCATGAAACAAAGAGAGCGGTAGTGACAAAAGGAATGGAAAAGCGATCGAAATAAAAACTAATCATGATCTGTAGGGAAGATGTTACTTCTCAGTCTAATGTGGCGAATGTCGCTTGTTGATCTGTGATGTAGAATAGGAGTACGGAAGGGGTACTAATAAAAAAGGCAATTTTCACTGCAGTTTTAATATGGAGGGCAGTTTGGTTTTTTCCTTGAGGCTCAGCTATTAAGTTAATAACTAGGGGTATTAGAAGAACAACAAATATTAGGAGAAGGGTAGACCCATAAAAGTTTCCGGGGACAATCATATTTGCTGCTGCTTGGAGTTGCACCAAGAGTCTTTGGTTCCTAAGACCAATGGATGACTATTATCCTTCAGGAGCATTTAAGTGAGCCCAGGAGTCAAACCAGGGAGGTGATAATTAGCAGTCTTCATTGCCGTCGGGCCTCTCTCGGTAAATTAGAGGGGATTAGCTTCTATCTTCAGAATCACAATCTAAAATTTTAGTTAAACTAAATCTACAAATAAAGTCTCCTATGACAAGACTTGGTTTGGGGATAATCAGCAGAAGGGGGACTAAGTGTAATGCTATAAGTAGGTGCTCTCGTGTATATGAGGGAGGGAGAATGAGGATATGTTGTGGTAGAGGACCGCGTTGACTTATCAAAAACATGTAAAGGGAATAGGCGGCTGTAATTAAAGTTCCTAATCCTGTTAAAATTAGAGTTCATGGGGATCAGTTAAACAGGGCAGTGATAATTATTAGTTCTCCTATTAGGTTAGGTAAAGGAGGTAAAGCCAGGTTTGCTAGGCTAGCGATTAGTCATCAGGTTGCTATTAAAGGAAGGGCAATTTGAAGGCCTCGGGCTAAGAGTATTGTTCGGCTATGAGTTCGTTCGTAATTAGTGTTAGCAAGGCAAAATAGGGCGGAGGATGCTAAGCCATGGGCAATCATTAAAATTAGAGCTCCTTTAAATCCTCAGGGTGTTTGAATTAATAGTCCTGCTGCTACAAGGCCCATGTGGCTAACAGAGGAGTAGGCAATGAGGGCTTTTAGATCTGTTTGGCGTAAACAAATAGACCCTGTTATAATTACACCTCATAGGGCTAGTACGATGAAGGGATAAATTATCTCTTTGGATAGGGGGGTTAATAGTACTATGAGACGCATTATTCCGTATCCTCCTAATTTAAGCAGTACGGCTGCAAGGACTATAGAGCCTGCGATAGGGGCTTCAACGTGTGCTTTTGGAAGTCACAGATGTATGCCGTAGAGAGGTATTTTAACAAGAAAGGCAATTATACAGGCAGCCCATCAAATTTTATTGCCAAAGGGAGCTACGAATAAGGGGTTGGTATATTGGATGATTAATAGAGAAAGGGTTCCTACATCATTTTGTAATATTAGAAGGGCAACTAGGAGAGGGAGGGACCCTGCAAGGGTATAAAACAAGAAATAAGTTCCCGCATTTAGTCGTTCTGTTTGATTTCCCCATCGAGTAATTAGTAGGAGGGTTGGAATTAAGGTTGCTTCAAATATAATATAAAATATGATTATTTCAGTGGCACTAAATGCTAAGATGAGGAAAAGTTGAAGTGTAGTGAGGATGGAAATATATATTCGTTGACGATTAGAAGGTTCTGATGAGAGATGATGTTGGCTTGCTAAGATTATTAGAGGTAGAAGTCAGCAGGAGAGTACTAGAAGGGGGGTTGACAAAGGGTCTGTGGCAATATAGGGGTTAAGAGCGGTACGTCCTGCTTCTGTGGTGTTGTTTAGTCAATTAAGGCTAGTTAAAGCAATAAGTATACTTTGGAATAAGGTAATAGGTCATAACCATTTTATTGGTGATAATCAGGTGGTGGGGAGGAGAAATAAGGTGGGGAGAAGGATCTTTAACATTGAAGGAGATTAAGGCTTTGTAGGTGGTCTGTCCCGTGTGTACGGGCTGTGGCTACCAGAAGTGCTAGTCCTGCACTTGCTTCACAGGCAGAGAAGGCTAATATTAGTAAGGGGGCAGTTGACTGGTTAGTGGAGTCCAATTGAAGGGTTCACAGGGAAAGCATAATAAAAAGGGCCAGCATTATAGCTTCTAGGCAGAGGAGGGCGGAGAGAAGGTGAGTTCGATGAAATGATAGGCCTATAAAACTTAATAGAAAGGCTGAGGAGACCGTAAAATGGGTCGGAGACATTAGGTAATTATGGACTTTCACCATAAACTCTTGAGCCGAAATCAAGTATTTTATTTATACTAATTGCCTATTCGGCTCATTCTAATCCTCCTTGAAATCACTCGTAGATTAGTCCTAGTGTAAGAAGGATTAATACGGAGACGGCTCATAGAAGAGTTAAGGTTGGGTTGTCTAGTTGATCTCCTCAGGGAAGGGGAAGAAGTAGAGCAATTTCTAGGTCAAAAAGAAGAAATAGAATAGCGATTAAAAAAAATCGAAGGGAGAAAGGGAGACGAGCACTTCCAAGAGGGTCAAAGCCACATTCATATGGAGATAACTTTTCGTAATCAGGGTTAAGTTGAGGAAGTCAAAAAGAAATTAAAATAATGAATAATGATAATGCTGAGGCAATTATAATGACTGTTGTAATTAAGTTCATTATCTTTCCTTGGAATCTAACCAAGACTTTGTGGTTGGAAGCCACGTATACTACTTAATACTAAAAAGATTATGAGCCTCATCAATAGATTGAGATATATAAGAAGAGTCAAACGACGTCTACGAAATGTCAATATCATGCAGCGGCTTCAAAGCCGAAATGATGCTGGGATGTAAATTGATAATAAGCATGACGTATTAAGCAAACGGCTAGGAAAGTAGAGCCAATAATTACATGGAGGCCATGGAAGCCAGTAGCTACAAAGAAGGTTGCCCCATAAACACTGTCAGCGATGGTGAAAGGTGCTTCATAATATTCCATAGCTTGTAGTAGGGTAAAATAAAAGCCTAGGAGGACTGTAAGAATAAGAGAGTGGAGCGCTTGTTTTCGTTCCCCCTCCATAATGCTATGGTGGGCTCAAGTTACAGTAACTCCAGAGGCTAGAAGAACTGCTGTGTTGAGAAGTGGGACTTCAAAGGGGTCAAGAGTGTGGATACCTGTTGGAGGTCAGCAGCCTCCTAGTTCAGGAGTGGGTGCTAGGCTGGCGTGGTAGAAGGCTCAGAAAAATCCGAGAAAAAAGAAAACTTCTGATGTAATAAATAAAATTATACCGTATCGAAGGCCTTTTTGGACAGGGGGTGTATGATGGCCTTGAAAGGTGCTTTCTCGGATAATGTCTCGTCATCACTGAAATATAGTCAACAGGAGAAGGATTAATCCTAGGGTTATCAGGGTTGTTGAGTGGAAATGGAATCATTCTGCAAGGCCAGATGTTATTAAAAGTGCTGCTACTGCGCCTGTTAAGGGCCAAGGGCTAGGGTCTACTATGTGGTATGCGTGAGCTTGGTGAGCCATTAAACGTTTTCTTGAAGATACAGGCTTAAGAGAAGAACAAATACGTAAGCTTGAATTATAGCTACAGCTACCTCAAGTAGTGTTAGTATAAATAGGAGGGCGGCTGTTAATAATGCTACTGTTGGTATTACGGAAGACAGGACGAAGGCTGCTGAAGAGATTAGATGGATAAGTAAATGTCCTGCAGTTAAGTTGGCTGTAAGTCGAACGCCTAGGGCGATAGGGCGAATAAATAGGCTAATTGTTTCGATAATAATAAGGACAGGAATTAGCGGAGCTGGGGTTCCTTCTGGCAGAAAGTGTGCTAATGCATGGGTTGGCTGATTTCGTGCCCCAATAATTACAGTTGCTAGTCATAAAGGTACGGCGAGTCCTATATTAAGGGACAGTTGGGTTGTAGGGGTAAAAGTGTAGGGTATTAGGCCTAGTAAATTTAGGGTCAGAAGAAAAATTATTAGGGAAGCTAACAGAGGAGCTCATTTGTGGCCTCCTTCATTTAGTGGGAGGAGAAGTTGGTTAGAAAAACGATTGATGAATCATCCTTGAACAGAGACTACGCGGTTGCCTATTCATCGGGTAGCGGGGGAAGGGAAGAGTAGTCATGGTAAAATTAGTGAAATTAAAATTAGCGGGATATTTAAAAATACGGGGCTTAAAAATTGATTGAAGAGGCTTAGTGTCATACTCAGTTTCAAGAGGTGGTTTTAGGGGTTATTATACTTTGGGGGGTAGGTTCATTAGGGAAGACATGTGCTATAACTTTTGCGGGAAGAATAATTAGGAAAGTTAATCATGTAAATGTAAAGATTATGAGTCAAGGGGAGGGATCTAGTTGAGGCACGTCATTAAGGGTGGTTGGTAGCCACCGATCTCCAGCTTAAAAGGCTGGCGCTTGATCCTGGTAAGCTTCTTAGTGAGGAGTCCTCGAGTATTAATGACGATCAGGCTTCAAAGTGTTCTAAGGGAATGGCCTCGACTACGATAGGCATGAAGCTATGATTTGCTCCGCAAATTTCTGAACATTGACCATAGAATACTCCAGGTCGGGAAGTAATGAAGGCTGTTTGATTTAGACGTCCGGGTACGGCATCTATTTTAATTCCCAGTGCTGGGACTGCTCAGGAGTGAAGAACATCTTCTGCTGAGATTAGTATTCGGATAGGAGATTCAACTGGGACAACTATTCGGTGGTCTGCTTCTAGTAGACGAAATTGACCTAGTTGTAAGTCTTGTGTAGGGATCATGTATGAATCAAAGCCAAGGTCTTCATAATCCGTATATTCGTAGCTTCAATACCATTGGTGTCCTATGGCTTTAATAGTAAGATGTGGGTCATTGATTTCATCCATAAGATAAAGGATTCGTAGGGAGGGAAGAGCAATTAAGATAAGAATTACAGCAGGAAGTACTGTTCAGATAATTTCGATTTCTTGGGAGTCCAAAATAAATTTATTGGTTAATTTAGTGGAGACTATTGCCACAATAATATAAAGTACAAATGTACTAATTAAAAATACGACCATTAGGGCATGATCGTGGAAGTGCAGTAGTTCTTCTATTAAGGGGGATGCCGCGTCTTGGAAACCTAATTGTGAGGGGTGGGCCATATTAGCTTGTGCTAGGACTACGTGGGACTTTAACCCACAATTTTGCCTTGACAAGGCAATGTGATATTTCACTAGTAATCCATAAAGAAAGTGACAGAATGGTTATGTGCCTGGCTTGAAACCAGGAGATGGGGGTTCAATTCCCTCCTTTCTCGTGTTAGTGGGACTGGGTTTGGACGAAGGCAGGCTCCTCAAATGTGTGGTAAGGAGGGGGGCATCCGTGTAGTCACTCAACGTTAGTTGAGGTTAATTCTAGTGCTAAAACTTCTCGTTTGGCTGTAAAGGCTTCTCAGAGAATAAATAGGAATATAATTACTGCTGTTAATGAAACTAGTGAACCAATAGAGGAGACTGTATTTCAAAGGGTATAGGCATCCGGGTAGTCTGAGTATCGTCGGGGCATTCCTGCAAGGCCAAGAAAATGTTGAGGGAAAAATGTTAAGTTAACACCTACAAATATTACTCCAAAGTGGATTTTTGTTCAGGTTTCATGAAGTGTATAGCCTGAAAATAATGGGAATCAGTGAACGAAAGCTGCTATAATAGCAAAGACAGCCCCCATAGAAAGTACATAGTGGAAGTGGGCTACTACGTAATAGGTGTCGTGAAGAACAATGTCTAGGGAGGAGTTGGCTAGGACAATGCCTGTAAGCCCTCCTACTGTAAATAAGAAAATAAATCCTAGGGCTCAGAGGAGAGGAGTGTCTCATTTAATTGAGCCCCCATGTAGGGTTGCTAGTCAGCTAAAGACTTTTACGCCTGTAGGAATAGCGATGATTATGGTTGCAGATGTAAAATAGGCTCGTGTATCGACGTCTATCCCTACTGTAAACATGTGATGTGCTCATACAATGAAGCCAAGGAGACCAATGGCCATTATAGCTCATACCATGCCTATGTGTCCGAAAGGCTCTTTTTTACCTGAGTAGTATGCTACAATATGGGAGATTATACCAAAGCCCGGTAGAATTAAAATATAGACTTCGGGGTGGCCAAAGAATCAGAATAGATGTTGATATAAAATGGGATCTCCTCCTCCGGCAGGATCAAAGAAGGAAGTATTGAGGTTTCGATCTGTTAAAAGCATAGTGATGCCAGCAGCTAAGACGGGGAGTGAAAGGAGTAGAAGTACAGCTGTAATTAGTACAGATCAAACAAATAAAGGTGTTTGATACTGTGAAATTGCGGGGGGTTTTATATTAATAATAGTGGTAATAAAATTGATTGCCCCGAGAATTGAGGAAATTCCTGCTAAATGTAGTGAGAAGATGGTTAAATCTACAGAGGCCCCAGCATGAGCTAGATTCCCTGCTAAGGGAGGGTAAACAGTTCAGCCTGTTCCTGCACCTGCTTCTACTCCTGAGGAGGATAAGAGTAGTAGAAAAGAGGGGGGCAGAAGTCAGAAGCTTATGTTATTTATACGAGGGAAAGCTATGTCGGGGGCTCCGATCATTAGAGGAACAAGTCAGTTTCCGAATCCTCCAATTATTAATGGCATTACTATAAAGAAAATTATTACGAAAGCGTGTGCTGTAACAATTACATTATAAATTTGATCGTCGCCAAGGAGGGCTCCAGGTTGGCTTAGTTCTGCTCGAATGAGAAGGCTTAGGGCTGTCCCTACTATGCCGGCTCAGGCACCGAATACGAGATAAAGGGTGCCAATATCTTTATGATTGGTCGAAAAAAATCAGCGGGTGATTGCCACAGGTAGGATGGCTGAGTAAGCGGTGGATTGTAGCCCCACATACAGAGGTTTGAGCCCTCTTCCTGTCAAGCCCTGGGGTGTTACACGTCAGATTGCAAACCTGAAGAAGCAAATTAACGTTTGCCGGGGCTTTCCCCCGCTTTTACCCCTTTTGACAAGCGGGGGAAAGTAGATGAATGCTCGCTGGTTTGAGCACTTAGCTGTTAACTAAGAGTTTAAAGGATCGAGGCCTTTTCATCTAGAAAGGTCTTAGCTTAATTAAAGTATCTGTTTTGCATACAGAAGATGTGGGGTAGTGTCCTGCAGATCTTAACAAAGGCTGGAGGATTTTCACCTCCACTAAGGGCTTTGAAGGCCCTTGGTCTAATTCATCCTAAGCCCTTATAGGGAGAGCAAAGTTAAAATTGCAGGGGCTAAAGGTATAAGTATAATTGCTATAACTGTAGAGATTGCCAGAGGTAATGTGGAGAATGTTGTTTTAAGTCGTCAGGGAGTTGTAGCATTAATATTGTTGGGGAAGATAGTCAATGTTATGGCGTAAGAAATTCGTAGATAAAAATACAGGCTGAGGAGTGCACTTAGGGCAGCAATTGAGGCAGTTAGGGGAATGTCCTGTTTAGTTAGTTCTTGGAGGATTATTCATTTAGGTAGGAAGCCTGATAAAGGCGGGAGACCTCCCAAGGAGAGAAGAACTATAGGTGTAACAGCTGTAAGAGCAGGTATTTTGGCTCAGGAAGTAGCCAAGGTATTGATAGTTGTTGATGAATTACTTTTAAAAACTATAAAAGCTGAGAAAGTTGTGGGAATATAGATTACTAAAGCCAGTAATGCTAGTTGTTGATTAAATTGTATAACTAAAATTATTCATCCAAGGTGGGCGATAGATGAGTAGGCTAAAATTTTACGCAGTTGTGTTTGATTTAATCCTCCTCAACCTCCTACAAGGGTTGAGGTAATACCTAAGACAGTGACTAGGTTTGAATTGACAGGTATAATCTGACATATTAAAATAAAGGGGGCTAACTTTTGTCAGGTGGAGAGGATAAGTCCGGTTATTAAGTCAAGTCCTTGAAGTACTTCAGGAAGCCAGAAGTGTATGGGAGCTAATCCTATTTTTAGGGCAAGTGCTATAGTTAATATGATAGCAGGAAAAGCATGAAGATCAAAGTTAATATCTCACTGTCCTGTAATTCATGCATTAGTAGTACTGGCGAATAAGATAAGAGCGGCTGCTCCTGCTTGGGTCACGAAATATTTTGTTGTGGCTTCTACTGCGCGAGGATGGTGATGTTGAGCCATTAATGGCATAATAGCCAGAGTGCTAATTTCTAGTCCTATTCAGGCTATTAGTCAGTGGGAGCTCGAAAAGGTAAGGGTTGTTCCCAGGCCTAAACTTAATAGGAAGATGGAGAGAATAAAGGGATTCATCAGTAAAGGAAGGAATTTAACCAACATGTTCGGGGTATGGGCCCAAGAGCTTAATTTTAGCTGACCTTACTAGATTAGAAAGTGGTGTAGTGGAAGCACTAGGAGTTTTGATCTCCTGGGGAAGGGTTCAAGTCCCTTTTTTCTAAGGAGTTGAAGGGAATTTAACCCTTATGATTCACTCTATCAAAGTGGTCCTTTATTTCAGGCACAACTCCGTCACCTAAATTTGGGGGGGAAGTCCGGCAAAGGTGGTGGAGAGCGAGAGATGTCAAATCACTAAGGCTAGGGTTAGGGGCAAAAAATTTTTTCAAACTAGATGTATGAGTTGATCATAGCGAAATCGGGGGTAGCATGCTCGTACTCATAGAAATGCTATTGAGAGAAGGGCTGCTTTAGTTATAATGTTTAAAGAGGTAAGTTCTGGGAATGAAGTTGAGTAGGATGTCCCTAAAAATAAGATGGCTGACAGGGTATTTATTAGGAGGATATTGGCGTATTCTGCGAGGAAGAATATTGCGAAGGGTCCTCCTGCATATTCCACATTGAAGCCTGAGACTAGTTCCGACTCTCCTTCTGTTAAATCAAAGGGGGCCCGATTAGTTTCTGCTAGGGTAGAAATATATCACATAGCGGCTAGGGGTCATGCTGGGAGGGCAAGTCATGTTGCTTCTTGGGTTACACTAAATGTTTGAAGTGTAAATCCTCCGGAGAAGATAATTACGCTTAATAAAATTAAGCCCAGACTAACTTCGTATGAGATGGTCTGTGCTACTGCACGAAGGGCCCCTACTAGTGCATATTTCGAGTTTGAGGCCCATCCTGAGCCTAAAATTGAATAGACAGCTAAACTTGAGAGGGCAAGGATAAAGAGGATACTTAGGTTTAGGTCAGTTACTGAAAAAGGTATAGGTATGGGGGCTCAGAGGGTTAAGGCTAATGTTAGAGCAAGAACTGGTGCAAAAATGAATAGAATGGGAGAGGCTGTTGAGGGTCGAATAGGTTCTTTAATAAAGAGTTTTACACCGTCAGCAATTGGTTGGAGAAGACCATAAGGTCCTACAATATTAGGTCCTTTTCGTAATTGTATATAGCCTAGTACTTTTCGTTCAAGTAGTGTGAGGAAGGAGACAGCTAAAAGGATAGGTACCATATAAATAAGGGGGTTGATGATATAATTAATCACAATATTGATCATTAGTTAAAGAGAGGATTTGAACCTCTGTTGGAAGGGCTTAGACCTTTTGCATTATCCGGGCTCTGCCACACTAACTAAGCCCATGTTTTTTGGGAAATTTTTAAGCCCCCTTGTCCACTTTATTAGGTTTCAGTGGTTGGGGGAGAGGCGTACTTTAGGCATGGGCCTCCTTTTTTAGGTCCTTTCGTACTAGAAAAGAGCTTTTTATAGATAGAAACTGACCTGGATTACTCCGGTCTGAACTCAGATCACGTAGGACTTTAATCGTTGAACAAACGAACCCTTAATAGCGGCTGCACCATTAGGATGTCCTGATCCAACATCGAGGTCGTAAACCCCCTCGTCGATAAGGGCTCTGAGAGGGGATTGCGCTGTTATCCCTGGGGTAACTCGGTTCGTTGATCGGTAATACCGGATCAGAAAGTCAGAATTTCTGTTACTTGGAGTAGAGGCTCTGAGTATTAGGGATAATATCCCCAGTCCACAAGGGGGTTGTGTTTTACCCCGCGGTCGCCCCAACCAAAGACACTTCAATATGTAACCACTAGGCTTTTACTGGTGTTATAGTATACTAGACGTGGTGTATTTTAGGTCTAAAGCTCCACAGGGTCTTCTCGTCTTATATTAATATTCCCGCCTCTGCACGGGAAGGTCAATTTCATTGACTGGAGAGGGGAGACAGTTAAGCCCTCGTGATGCCATTCATACTGGTCTCCATTTAAAAGACAAGTGATTACGCTACCTTCGCACGGTTAAAATACCGCGGCCGTTAAACTATTGTCACAGGGCAGGCGGGGCCTCTTATATTTTGTGTAACAAGAGGTGATGTTTTTGGTAAACAGGCGAGGCTTGTGTTTGCCGAGTTCCTTCCTTCTCTTTTAGTCTTTCCTTAGGGCACACCTGTGTGGGGTTAACGATTTATAATAAGTGTTTTTCTTGTTTATATAATTTAAGTCCCTCTGGGTTTGGGGTCGGTTAATTGTTGGTGGGGGGTCCGTTCCAACGTACACATGTGCTAGGAGAAGAATTAAATTCTTCTTATTACTCATTTTAGCATAATTGTTCTTATGGGGGCATAAGACAGCCTGGTAAGTGGGTAGGGAGGGAGATAGTATATCAGAATATAAGGACAAGGGTTAATTTGAGCTTTAACGCTTTCTATTGAGATGGCTGCTTTTAGGCCCACTTAAATTGAAGTCCTTGAATAATATGATCTTGAGTCACCTATTAAAGTTGTTTCTTCTATCAGAAGGGCTGTACCCCTTTTGATTAACTCCTTTAGTTTCCTTTATCATTTTTAGTAATTACTTAGGGGACGGGGGAAACTTAAAGGGCTGAACTTCTATTCATTTCCCAGGCAACCAGCTATAACTGTGCTCGGTAGGTTTGTCACCTCTACTCAAAGCTCTTTCCACTCTTTTGCCACAGAGACGGATTTGCCCTTATCTATTTATATAGGCTGTCTTGGAGTAGCTCGCTCAGTTTCGGGGTTACAAACTAAAGAGCTCTTTGCTTGTAGTTTACTTGCTAAATCATGATGCAAAAGGTACAAGTGGTTAGCTTTGCTGTTCTAGGCTTTAATAGTTTATTTCATTTCTTTTTCAGCGTTCCCTTGCGGTACTTTATCTGTTGCTCTTTTTTCCTTTTTTGTCGCCCATACTTAGGGGTTAAAATGTTTTATTTAAATTTATTACAAGTTTTTAGTCGCGTAATAGTGGAATTTAATTGTTGAGGCTAGCTTTTAGGCGTCAGGGCAGTCTGATTTACACAGACGTCTTTTCGGTGTAAGTGAAATGCTTTGTTAACTTAGCTATGTCCTGATTTGTCCAAGCGCACCTTCCGGTACGCTTACCATGTTACGACTTGCCTCTCCTTGAATTAATAAAATGTTTTAGGTAACTCTTAGGTTTTATTTGGAGAGAGTGACGGGCGGTGTGTGCGCGCTTTAGGGCCATCTTCAGCAGGGCTCGCTACTCCTTACTTACTACTAAATCCTCCTTCAGGTAATTTTTTTCAAACTACCATTCGTATTCTCTGTGGTAGAGAATGTAGCCCATTTCTTCCCATCTCATTCACTACACCTCGACCTGACGTTTTTGGCTTTGCCATTTATGCTTACTATTTTACCTTCACAGGGTAAGCTGACGACGGCGGTATATAGGCGGATTAAACAAGGGATGGTGAGGTTGAACGGGGGTTATCAGTTCTAGAACAGGCTCCTCTAGGGGGGTCTAAAGCACCGCCAAGTCCTTTGGGTTTTAAGCTACTGCTCGTAATCCCCAGGCGGATGGCTTAGTATAAAACCATCAATGTTAACGGCCATACATAGTGGGGTATCTAATCCCAGTTTGTTTTATGGCTTTCGTGGAATCAGAGGCAGGTTAGGGCTACTTTCGTGATTGTGCTTCGAGACTTCGAGTGCGTATAACTGCTTTGAGGCCATTCGGCCCTATTATCTTATTTTCTTAACCACGCTTTACGCCGTTTTTCATCAGCTTGGGCCTCTCGTTTAACCGCGGTGGCTGGCACGAGTTTTACCGGCCCTCTTAACCTTAACTAAGTCAAGTTTTCACTTATGGCTCAAATTTTATCACTGCTGAGTGCCCGTAGGGGTGTGGCTTAGCAAGGCGTTGTGGGCTAACTGGTGTGCCTGATGCCTGCTCCTTAGTTCCTTGAAGGGACATTAAGGGCATTCTCACGGGGATGCGGAGACTTGCATGTGTAAATTAGGCTAGAGTTGATAGTAAAGTCAGGACCAAACCTTTGTGCTTTCGGGAGGTGTTAGGCTCCATCCTAATATCTTCAGTATTAAACTTTAAGTTTAAGTTACGATAGC